AATAAATTGCCTGATTAAAGGATTACTTTGATAGAGTAAATTATATAATTAATTAATTATATTTATTATATTTAATAGAATTAAACTATTTCTTAAAGTATCAAAAACTTTTATGCTATCGTACATTAAATTATATTAAAAAATAAGCTAATCAAGCTATTAGGTTCATACCCTATCTATAAAGGTTTTAATCCTTTTTTTTTTAAATATTTAAAAATTTATCTAAAATAATTTTTTTTTTTTTATTAATTTTTAGAACATTAATTACTATTTCATCAAATTCATGATTTAGTGTATGAATAGGATTAGAAATTAACCTTTTAGCTTTTATTCCTTTAATAACAAAAAAAAATAATATAATTTATTCAGAAGCAACCTTAAATTATTTTTTAATTCAAGCATTTGCATCTTCTGTTATTTTATTTTCAATTATTATTTATATAATATTAATTAATACAAATTTTTTTATCTTTAAAATTAATTTATTTTATTCATTATATTTAATTTGTATAACTTTAATGTTAAAAATAGGAGCTGCTCCATTCCATTTTTGATTCCCTAATGTAATAGAAAATATATCTTGAAATAATAATTTAATTTTAATAACATGACAAAAATTAGCCCCTATAATAATTTTATCCTACATTATTTTTTTAAAAAAAATAATAATTTTATTTATTATTTTATCAACTTTTATTGGAGCTTTAGGGGGATTAAATCAAACTTCTTTACGAAAACTTATAGCTTTTTCTTCAATCAATCATATTGGGTGAATAATTACTGCCATAATATTTAATGAAAATTTATGATTAATTTATTTTTTATTATATTCATTTTTAAATTTTTCTATTATTTATTTTTTTAATAATTTTAAAATTTATTATTTAAACCAAATATATTCTTTATTCATAAATTCATCTATCTTAAAATTTAATCTATTAACCTCTATTTTATCATTAGGAGGATTGCCCCCCTTTTTAGGATTTTTTCCTAAATGATTAATTATTAATTCTTTATTATTTATAAAAATAAATTTTATAAATTTATTTTTAATTATAATAAGACTAATTACATTATTTTATTATTTAAAAATCAGTTTATCAGCCTTTTTATTAAATCACAATGAATTTAATTGATCATTTAAAAATTATTATAAAAACTCAATTTTTATTATTACATTAAATATAACTTTTTTTTCTTTAATAAGATTTTTTTTAATTATTAATATAATTCACATAATTCATTAAATTTATTTAAGATTTTAAGTTAAATAAACTAATATCCTTCAAAGCTATAAATATAAGTATATCTTTTAAATCTTATTAAGCTTTAATAAATAATTATTACTTTAAATTTGCAATTTAATATCATTTATTGACTATAAAACTTTGATTAAAAAGAATATTTTCTTATAAATAAATTTACAATTTATTACCTATTATCGGCCATTTAATCTTTACATTGAATAAATGATTATATTCAACAAATCATAAAGATATTGGTACTTTATATTTTATTTTTGGAGCCTGAGCAAGAATAGTGGGAACTTCTCTTAGTATATTAATTCGAGCCGAATTAGGATATCCTAACTCTTTAATTGGAGACGACCAAATTTATAATGTAATTGTGACAGCACATGCATTTATTATAATTTTTTTTATAGTAATGCCCATTATAATTGGGGGATTTGGTAACTGACTTGTACCCCTTATATTAAGAGCCCCTGATATAGCATTTCCACGTTTAAATAATATAAGATTTTGGTTATTACCCCCTTCATTAACCCTACTTTTATCAAGTAGATTAGTAGAAAAAGGAACTGGAACAGGTTGAACAGTATACCCTCCTCTTTCTTCGACTATTTCCCATTCAGGAGCTTCTGTTGATTTATCAATTTTTTCTTTACACTTAGCAGGTATTTCATCTATTTTAGGGGCAGTTAATTTTATTTCTACAATCATTAATATACGAGCCCCTGGCATAACATTTGATAAAATACCTTTATTTGTTTGATCTGTTTTAATTACAGCTATTTTACTTCTTTTATCATTACCAGTATTAGCCGGAGCAATTACTATATTATTAACAGACCGTAATTTAAATACCTCTTTTTTTGACCCAGCAGGAGGAGGAGACCCTATTTTATACCAACATTTATTTTGATTTTTTGGACACCCAGAAGTTTATATTCTAATTCTACCAGGATTCGGTATAATTTCTCATATTATTAGCCAAGAAAGAGGAAAAAAAGAAACATTTGGATCACTAGGAATAATTTATGCTATATTAGCTATTGGATTATTAGGATTTATTGTTTGAGCCCACCATATATTCACTGTTGGAATAGATGTTGATACTCGGGCTTATTTTACTTCTGCTACTATAATTATTGCTGTCCCTACAGGAATTAAAATTTTTAGATGATTAGCTACTTTACATGGAACTAAATTTACTTATTCCCCAAGATTAATATGAGCATTAGGATTTGTATTTTTATTTACTGTAGGAGGATTAACCGGAGTAATTTTAGCTAATTCTTCTATTGATATTATCTTACATGACACATATTATGTTGTTGCTCATTTTCATTATGTTTTATCTATAGGGGCTGTATTTGCTATTATAAGAGGATTTGTTTTTTGATACCCATTACTTACTGGATTAAATATAAATAACTTACTTCTAAAAATTCAATTTATTATTATATTTTTAGGAGTCAATTTAACATTTTTTCCTCAACATTTTTTAGGACTAGCAGGAATACCTCGACGGTATTCAGATTACCCAGATTCATATACAACTTGAAACATTATTTCAAGTTTAGGTTCAACAATTTCTTTTTTAAGAATTTTATTTTTTATTTATATTATTTGAGAAAGTATAATTTATCAACGAAAAATTATTTTTTCTACTCAATTAAACTCTTCAATTGAATGAATACAAAAATTTCCTCCGGCTGAACATAGTTATAATCAATTACCTTTATTAATTAATTAAATTTAATATGGCAGATTAGTGCCATGAATTTAAGCTTCATTTATAAAGTTATTACTTTTATTAAAAATTGCAACTTGATCAAATTTAAACCTACAAGATAGAGCGTCTCCTTTAATAGAACAATTAATTTTTTTTCATGATCACTCTATATTAATTTTAATTTTAATTACTATTTTAGTAACTTACTTAATAATAATATTATTTTTTAATAAATTCACCAATCGATTTTTATTAAGAGGTCAAACAATTGAAATTATTTGAACAGTTATCCCAGCATTTGTTCTCATATTTATTGCTCTACCATCTCTTCGACTTTTATATTTATTAGATGAAATTAATTACCCAACTTTAACATTAAAAACAATTGGACACCAATGATACTGAAGATATGAATATTCAGATTTTTCATCAATTGAATTTGATTCATATATAATTCCAATAAATGACATAAAATTAGATAACTTTCGACTATTAGATGTTGATAATCGAATTATTTTACCATTAAAATTTAAAATCCGAATTTTAATTTCAGCAACAGATGTCATTCATTCATGAACAGTGCCTGCTTTAGGAGTAAAAGTAGATGGAACCCCTGGGCGATTAAATCAAACCAGATTTATAATTAACCGACCAGGATTATTTTTTGGCCAATGTTCCGAAATTTGTGGATCAAATCATAGATTTATACCTATTGTTATTGAATCTGTTAATTTAAATTCTTTTATTAATTGAATTAAAAAAAATTAATTAATTAAATTTCATTAAATGACTGAAAAGCAAGTACTGGCCTCTTAAGCCACTTTATAATAAATTAGCAATTATTTTTAATGGAAAAAAAAATTAGTTAATTTATAACCTTAGTTTGTCATACTAAAATAATCTTGTAAGATATTTTTTTTATCCCACAAATAGCCCCCATTAACTGATTAAGACTTTTTTTTTTATTTTCTTTAACTTTTATTTTATTTAATATTATAAATTTTTTTTCATTAAATTTAAATAAATCTTTGAATAAAACACTTAAAATAAATAAATCATTTATAAATTGAAAATGATAACTAACTTATTTTCTGTATTTGACCCCTCAACCTCAATATTTAATATTTCTTTCAATTGAATAAGAACATTTATTGGATTATTATTTATTCCTTCTATATTTTGAATTATCCCATCCCGGTATAATTTTTTATGAAATTCTATTATTATAAAATTACATAAAGAATTTAAAATTCTTATAAATTCAACACACAACGGGTCAACTCTTATATTTATTTCTTTATTTTCTATTATTCTTTTTAATAATTTTTTAGGATTATTCCCATATATTTTTACAAGAACTAGTCATATAGTAATAACTCTTTCTTTAGCTTTACCTTTATGATTAGCATTTATAATTTATGGATGACTAAATAATACTCAACATATATTTATTCATTTAGTGCCTCAAGGAACCCCCTCCGCTCTTATATCATTTATAGTATGTATTGAAACTATTAGAAATATAATTCGTCCAGGAACTTTAGCAATTCGCCTAACTGCAAATATAATTGCAGGTCACTTATTAATAACTTTATTAGGAAATACAGGAGCAAGATTAATTAATTACTTAATAATTTTTCTTATTATTGTACAAATTATATTATTGATACTAGAATGCGCTGTCGCAATTATTCAATCATATGTATTTACAGTATTAAGTACTTTATACTCTAGAGAAGTTACATAATGACAATACATTCAAATCACCCATTCCATTTAGTAGACTACAGCCCATGACCAATTTTAGGGGCAATTAGCACAATAACACTAGTTTCAGGATTAATTAAATGATTCCATCAATATAATATAAATTTATTAATTTTAGGAATTTCTATTACTTTATTAATTATATATCAATGATGACGAGATATTTCACGAGAAGGAACATTTCAAGGATTACACACTATTAATGTTATCAATGGATTAAAATGAGGAATAATTTTATTTATTATTTCTGAAGTATTTTTTTTTATTTCATTTTTTTGAAGTTTTTTTCATAGTAGTTTATCCCCTAATATTGAATTAGGAATAACTTGACCTCCTATAGGAGTTACTCCATTTAACCCATTCCAAATTCCTTTATTAAATACAATTATTTTATTGACATCTGGAATTTCAGTGACTTGAGCCCATCATAGTCTTTTAGAAAACAATCACTCACAAACAACTCAAAGATTATTAATTACTATCTTATTAGGAATTTATTTTACTATTCTTCAAGGTTATGAATATTTAAGAGCTTCATTTTGTATAGCTGATTCAGTTTATGGGTCAACATTTTTTATAGCAACAGGATTTCATGGATTACATGTATTAATCGGTACTACATTCCTTTTTATTTGTTTAATTCGACACATCAATTTTCATTTTTCTAAAAATCATCATTTTGGATTTGAAGCAGCTGCTTGATATTGGCATTTTGTAGATGTAGTATGATTATTTTTATATGTATCAATCTATTGATGAGGTAATTAGATATTTTATAAAATAATTTATATAGTATAATAATTATATATAACTTCCAATTATAAGATTTAAATTTATTTAATATAAATAATTTTTTCTATATTAACAATGTCATTAATTTTAATATTTATCACTAGATTAATAATATTTATAGCAACAATTTTATCAAAAAAAACTTTTTATGATCGGGAAAAAAATTCTCCTTTTGAATGTGGATTCGATCCTAAAAGATCAGCCCGATTGCCATTTTCATTACGATTTTTTTTAATTACTATTATTTTTTTAATTTTTGATGTAGAAATTGTTTTATTATTCCCAATTATTCCCATCCTCCAATACTCTAATATATTTATTTGATCTATTACAACAATATTTTTTATTATTATTTTATTAATTGGACTATTTCATGAGTGAGCCCAAGGAGCTTTAGAATGAAATAATTAATAAAATGAGAAAATAGTTAAAAATAACATTTAATTTGCAATTAAAAAGTATTGATTACTCAATTTTTCTTAAAATTAGAAACAATATTGTAATTAGTTTCGACCTAATCATTGATAAATTTAACTTATCCTAATTTTATAAAAATTAATTGAAGCCAAAAAGAGGCATATTATTGTTAATAATAAAAATGAGTAAAAATTCCAATTAAAGAAATATGAAAATTCAATTAAAAGCTGCTAACTTTTTAATTTAATAGTTAAATTCTATTTATATTTCTATAATTTATATAATTTAAAAATCAAAATATTACATTTTCACTGTAAACATAAAATTATATTTTTATAAATAATATTTATTTAAAAATAAATTTATTTCCTTAATATCTTCAATATTAAACTCTATTGTATAAGCTATTTAAATAAAATTTTATCATAAATATTAATAATAAAAACCCCCATAATAAAAAACTTAAAAGATATAATTTTAAATTATTTAAATGAATTATTTGATAAAATATAGAAATTTTTTTAATATAATTAAATAAATTTTGAGCCCCAAAATATTCTCTCCAACCTTGATCTAATTCCTTCATTAAACCCCCTATAAATAATGGCATTTTAATAACTCCAGTTGTAAAAATTATAGGTATAAATCATATTAAACTTAAAAAAGTAATTAATTTATTATTATTTAATGATTTATTATAAAAAAATAAAGAAGTCAAAGAAATTATATAACCCGAAACTCCCCCGACTAAACAAACAAATAAAGTTAATATTTTTAATATTTTAGGTAAACAAATTATATAAGGAGTAGGAAAAATTAATCATCTAAGAAAAGAACCTCTAATAATTGATATAATAACTAATATAAACATTCTTTTTAATATTAACCAACTCTCATCATTTAATGGATGTAAAGAAAAACTATTAAATCTTCTTACTATCGAATAATAAACTAATCGAAAAGAATATCTAACTGTTAAACCTGTAGAAAAAAAAAAAAAAAAAAAAATTAAACTATTTATATAAGACAAAGACACAACTTCCAAAATTATATCTTTTGAATAAAAACCAGCTAAAAAAGGTATCCCAGATAAAGCTAAATTAGCAACATTAAAAAAAGAAGTAGTTAAAGGCATATTAAGACATAGCCCCCCTATAGTTCGAATATCTTGAGAATTTAATATATTATGAATAATTGCCCCCGCGCATATAAATAATAATGCTTTAAATATTGCATGTGTTAAAAGATGGAAAAACCCTAATTTAGGAAATCCTAAAGATAAAATTATCATTATTAACCCTAATTGACTTAAGGTAGATAAAGCAATAATTTTTTTTAAATCAAATTCAAAATTAGCTCCTAAACCAGATATAAATATTGTTAATCCAGCTACTAACAATAATCCTTGACCGAAATAACTACTTAATAAAATATTATTAAAACGAATCAATAAATAAATTCCAGCTGTAACCAAAGTAGAAGAATGAACTAAAGCTGAAACGGGGGTAGGTGCTGCTATAGCAGCAGGAAGCCAGGATGAAAAAGGAATCTGTGCTCTTTTAGTTATAGCAGCTAAAATTACAAATCCGCCAATTACTATTATATAAAAATCAGAAACCATATATTCTAAATAAAAAATATAATTTCATCTTCCATAATTTAATATTCAAGCAATGGCCATTAATAAAGCGACATCTCCAATACGATTAGATAGCGCAGTAAGTATCCCAGCATTGTAAGATTTAATATTTTGAAAATAAATAACTAAACAATAAGAAACTAACCCCAATCCGTCTCATCCCAATAAAATTCTAATTAAATTTGGACTAATAATTAATAATATTATTGATAAAACAAATATTAAAACAAGCATAATAAACCGATTAATATAGATATCATGAGCTATATATTCTTTACTGTAAAGAATAACCAATCTTGAAATTAACAAAACAAAAGATATAAATAATAAGCTCATTCAATCAAATAAAAAGGTTATAACAAAAGATGAGGAATTAACAGATAAAACTTCTCATTCAATAAAATAAATTATATCATAAAATAAAAATATTGCCCCTGTAAAAAATATAAAAAAACTAAAAATAATTAATGATAAAAATCTTATTGAACAAATTGATATATATATTATTATTTAAAATAACAAAAATTATAACTTTGACCCCACAAATCAATATTTTAATAAACTATTTAAATATAATCATAATAAACAAATTTCTCTTTTTAAAATTAATAAATTTAAAGGAAATCAATGTAAAAATAATAATAAATATTCTCGAATTAAACCCCCCGAATATGAATATAATAGTAAACTTAATTTTCCATGTTGAGAATAAGAATATAAAAATAAAGAATAAGCAGCTCTAAAAAAAGATAATAAACATAAACTAATTATAGATAATCAAGACCACCCAATAATTCTATTCAATAATCCAATTTCTCCTAATAAATTTAAAGTTGGAGGACAAGCCATATTACTAGCTCTTAATAAAAACCATCATAAAGTTATTCTAGGTATAAAATTTATTAGCCCTTTATTAATTAATATTCTTCGACTTCTAATACGCTCATAATTAATATTAGCTAAACAAAATAATCCAGAAGAACATAAACCATGAGCAATTATTAAAGTAAAAGAGCTAGATAGACCCCATAATGTTAAAGTTATAAGTCCTCTTAAAGTAATTCCTATATGTGCTACTGATGAATAAGCAATTAAGGATTTTAAATCCAATTGACGTAAACATATTAAACTAATTAAACTACCTCCAACAATTCTAATAACGATTCAAACAAAATTATATTTTACTCCTAGTTTTATTATATAAGGGAAAACCCGTAATAAGCCATAACCCCCCAATTTTAATAAAACCCCAGCCAAAATCATAGACCCAGAAATAGGAGCTTCTACATGAGCTTTAGGTAATCACAAATGAAAAAAATATATGGGTATTTTTACTAAAAATGCCAAAATTATTCTAATATAAAATAATAAATAACAATAATTTATATTTAATAAATTAAAAACTATTGTTAAATTTTTATAATAAATAAAAAAAATACCCAATAATATAGGCAATGATGCCAATAAAGTATAAAATAATAAATAAATTCCAGCTTGAATTCGTTCAGGCTGATACCCTCAGCCAAGAATTAAAAATAATGTAGGAATTAAACTTCTTTCAAAAAATAAATAAAATATTAATAAATTTATTCTAGAAAAAGTCATAAATAATAAAATTAATAAAATTAAAATTAAAAATAAAAAAAAATGAGAATAATTATTATAATAATTCAATTTTTCTCTTGCTATCAATATAAGAGAACAAATTCAAACTCTTAATAAAATTATTCCATAAGAAATAATATCACATCCAAATAAATATCTGATATTTATTCAGTAAAACCCATATATATTGGTAATAATAAAAAAAAAGGAAAAAATAAATAATAAATGTTCTAACGATCAGAATATTTTTTTAAAAAAACATAAAGGACTTATAAAAACTAATAAAAATAAAAATTTTAACATAATAAAGAATTAAAAGATTGAAAATAATTATTTCCATGGGTGCGAATTATTGAAACAAGAATTGATAAACCAAGGGCTCCCTCACAAACTCTAAAAACTAAAAATATTATTAAAAAAAATGTTTCTCTATTTATATTATTCAAAAAATAAAATAAAAATAAAAATAAATTTAATATAATAAATTCTAATCTTAATAAAGAAATTAATAAATGCTTACGATTAGATACAAATACTAGCCCCCCTAATATAAAAACAATTACTAATATATATAAATACAAATTAATTATCATTAGTTTTAATAATTTAAATAAAATATTGGTCTTGTAAATCAAAAATAAGAAAAAATCTTTTAAAATTTCAGAAAAATAATCTATTTTATAGCTTTAATCTCCAAAATTAATATTTTTTTTAAACTATTTTCTGTATGATTATACATTCTTTAATAAATTTTATTTTATTAATTTTAACTTTTATATTTACTTTAATGAAACATCCCTTATCAATAGGATTAATACTTCTTTTACAAACTTTAACAATTTGTTTAATCACCGGAATAATAAATAACAGATTTTGATTTTCTTATATTTTATTCCTCGTTTTTCTAGGTGGAATATTAGTTTTATTTATTTATGTAACTTCTTTAGCTTCAAATGAACTTTTTAACTTTTCTACTAAATTATTTTTAATTATTTTTTCTTTATTGATTATTACTTTTATTGTACATTATATAATAGATAGTACTCAATTTATATTTATTAATAATAATGAAATAATAGAATTAAATTTTAACTTTTTAAATAAAGAAAATTATATTGTAATTTATAAACTCTATAATTACCCAACTAATTTAATTACGCTTTTATTAATTAATTATTTATTATTAACATTAATTATTGTAGTAAAAATTACTGATTTTTATCACGGCCCATTACGTAATTTAAATTAAAAAAAAAAATAAATAACTAATGAATAAACAATTACGACTTAATCACCCATTATTAAAAATTATAAACGGATCTCTCATTGATTTACCTGCACCAAGAAATATTTCAACCTGATGAAATTTTGGATCTATATTAGGCCTTTGTTTAGTTATTCAAATCTTAACAGGTTTATTTTTAACAATACATTATTCTGCTAATATTCAGATTGCTTTCGACTCAATTATCCATATTTCTCGAGATGTGAATTATGGGTGATTAATCCGTACAACTCACGCAAATGGAGCCTCTTTTTTTTTTTTTTGTCTTTACTTTCACGTAGGTCGAGGATTATATTATAATTCATTTTTTTATACACAAACCTGATTAATTGGAGTAATTTTATTATTTTTAACTATAGGAACTGCATTTATAGGGTATGTTCTTCCTTGAGGACAAATGTCTTTTTGAGGAGCAACTGTAATTACTAACCTACTTTCAGCTATTCCTTATTTAGGGGTAGACTTAGTACAATGAGTGTGAGGAGGATTTGCTGTAGATAATGCTACTTTAACCCGATTTTTATCTTTCCATTTTTTATTACCTTTTATTATTTGTGCTTTTACAATAATTCATTTATTATTTCTACACCAAACTGGCTCAAACAACCCTCTTGGATTAAATAGAAATATTGACAAAATCCCATTTCATCCATATTTTACATTTAAAGATATTGTAGGATTTATTATTATAATTATATTATTAATAATATTAACTTTAATTAATCCCTATCTTTTAGGAGATCCTGATAATTTTATTCCAGCAAATCCCTTAGTAACTCCAATTCACATTCAACCAGAATGATATTTTTTATTTGCTTACGCAATTCTTCGATCTATTCCAAATAAATTAGGTGGAGTTATTGCATTAATTTTTTCAATTGCAATTTTATTTATTATACCTTTTTATCACCTTAATAATTTCCAAGGAAACCAATTTTATCCAATTAATCAAAGATTATTTTGAATTATAGTTGTCACTATTATTCTTCTAACATGAATTGGAGCGCGCCCTGTAGAATCACCTTATATTTTAACAGGTCAAATTTTAACAGTAATTTATTTTTTATATTACTTAATTAATCCTTTAATTAATAAAATTTGAGATAACTTAATTAACTAATTAGTTTATGAGCTTGATAAGCATATATTTTGAAAATATAAAATAAAAATTAAAATTTTTATAAACTTTATACTATTTTTTATTATTTAAATTAATAAGGAAAAAAGAAAAATTTTAAAACAAACAAAAAAAAATAAATAATTTAAAGAAACAGGTAAAAAACTTTTCCAAGCCAAATACATTAATTTATCATACCGAAATCGAGGTAAAGACCCCCGAACTCAAATAAATATAAAAGAAATAATTCTTAATTTTAAAAAAAAACTTATGAAAAAAATATTACCCCCTAAAAATAATATTCTAAATAATATTCTTATAAACAAAATTCTAGCATACTCTGCTAAAAAAATTAATGCAAACCCTCCTCTTCTGTATTCTACATTAAACCCCGACACTAGTTCAGATTCACCTTCAGCAAAATCAAAAGGAGTGCGATTTGTTTCAGCTAAAGAAGAAGCTAACCAACACAATATTAAAGGAAAACAAATAATTAAAAATCAAATATATTTTTGATATATTATAAATATTAAAATATTAAAACTCATAATTAAAATAATAAAAGATAATAAAATTAATCTTAATCTAATTTCGTATGAAATTGTTTGAGCTACAGCCCGTAAACCCCCTAACAACGAATAATTGGAATTTGAAGATCATCCCGCTACTATAATTGTATAAACTCCTAAACTTGTACAACATAAAAAAAATAAAAGACCTAAATTGAATGAATACATCTTAATAAAATAGGGAATACACATTCATACTAATAAAGATAAAAATAAAGAAATTATTGGACAAATATAATACATTAAATAATTTGATAATACAGGATATGTCTGTTCTTTTGAAAATAACTTAATAGCGTCACAAAAAGGTTGCGGGATCCCCAAAATTCCTACTTTATTTGGACCTTTGCGAATTTGAATATACCCTAAAACTTTTCGTTCTAATAAAGTTAAAAAAGCTACACCTACTAATAAAAAAATAATTAAAATTAATCTTGAAATAATTGATAATAAATAATCATTAAAAATAATGTACTATTTGTAAATAAATATTTACATACATAAATTCTAAATTTATTACAATTTCTGTCAAAATAGTTATTTTAATATTATTCTTTAAAATATAAATAATTTTATAATATATTTGGTCCTTTCGTACTAAAATATATTTATTTATTAAAGATAGAAACCAACCTGGCTCACACCGGTTTGAACTCAGATCATGTAAGAATTTAAAAGTCGAACAGACTTAAATTTTAAACTGCTGCACCTAAAATTAATCTTAATCCAACATCGAGGTCGCAAACTTTTTTACTAATAAGAACTTAAAAAAAAATTACGCTGTTATCCCTAAGGTAATTTAATCTTGTAATCATGATTCATGGATCAAAAATTCATATATTAATGTAAAAAAAAAAATAAAAGTTTATTGAATTTTATTGTCACCCCAACAAAATAATTAAAAAAATAATAAAATTAATAAACTAAAATTTTAATATTAAATTAAATATAAAAATCTATAGGGTCTTCTCGTCTTTTAATCTCATTTTAACCTTTTGATTAAAAAGTAAAATTCTATATTTTAATTAAAACAGTTAGTATCTCATTCAACCATTCATACAAGTTTTCAATTAAAAAACTAATGATTATGCTACCTTTGTACGGTCAAAATACCGCAGCCTTTTAATTTATTTCAATGGGCAGGTTAGACTTTTTATAAACCTCTAAAAGACATGTTTTTGATAAACAAGTGAACACTATAATTGCCGAATTCTTTAATAAAAATTTTAACAATTAAATAATTTTTATAATTTATTATACTAATTTTATCATAATTTATTAATTAATGTAATTTAAATTAATATTTTAATAATAATTTAAAATATAATAAATAATTATATAAATAAAATAAATTATTACATATTTTTTTACAATAACTAATTCTAAGCTTATATTTATTAAAATTTATTTATAATTTTTAATTTTATTTTTAAGCTTATCCCTAAAAATATTTATATTTAAAATAAATAAAATTATTAAAAATTTTATTTAAACTTTCAAATATATAAATTAAATTTATTTCTTAAAAAACTAGATATATTTAAAAACGAATAACATTTCATTACCAATAATTTATTTATAATAATTATATAACATTAAATTTTATAAATTAATAAATCTTTTAAAATCGAGAAAAATAAATATTTATTTTTTATTTAATAAACCCTGATACACAAGGTACAATAAGTAAAATTTTCTTTTTCTATAATTAAATTTCAATTATTTCAATTTTCTAATACTATACAAAATGAACTATCATAAAAATTATTTTTTATTTAAAAAATACTTAAACTAATTATTTTTATAATTATTTTTAACAAAATTAAATTTTAAATAAATTAAATCAATAAATTAATTTTATTCAATTTAATTTGAATCACACAAATTTTATTTCAATGTAAATGAAAATTTTATAAATTTAAATTGATTCTAAAAACACTTTCCAGTACTTTTACTATGTTACGACTTATTTCATTTATTAATGAAAGCGACGGGCGATATGTACATATTTTAAAACTATAATCAATTAATTTCTATAGATTAATTTACTATTAAATCCACTTTCAAATAAATATTTAAATTTATTATTCATTAATAAATATTTTTATTGTAATTCATTTTTTCTTAATTATAAACTGCACCTTGATCTGACATAATTTTTAAATAAAATGTTAGAGTATTAAAAACTTTTTTAAGATACTCTTATGACGACGATATACAAATTTTAATAAATTAAGTAAGATTTAATGGGTATCATCAATTATAAAACAAATTCCTCTAAATAGAATAAAATACCGCCAAATTTATTAATTTTCAAGATTATAACTAGTACTAATCTACTATTTTTTAACTACATTTTAAATAATAGGGTATCTAATCCTAGTTTATTAAAAAAATTTTTAAGCTTAAAATAATCTTTAAATTAAATTTTATAAATTTAAAATTTAACTTAATAAATTTAATTATAATTTAAATTTTCATTAATATTTTAACTTTTAATAATAAAATTTATTTACATTAATTGTATAACCGCAGTTGCTGGCACAATTTTTACTAACATTAAATAAACTACTAAATCTAAATTTCTTTAATTTTTAATTTTAATTACTACTATTAAATTTTAATAAAATAATTATTAAAATTATAATATATTAAAATAAAATTTTATATGTAAAATAATTTAAAAATAAATTTTCAAGTAAAAATAAAACTTTTATATGAAATTAATATTTTATTTAAAAAATATTATTTTTTTTTTATATTATTAAATAATTAATTAAAATTTTAATTATTAAAATAATTTTTTTTTTTTTTTTTTTAATTTAAAAATTTACATAAAATATATTTAATTTATTTAAATAATATAGTATTAATAATATATTAGCAATGTAATATTTATATAAATAATATATTATTTATATAATATATAAATAATATATTATTTATATATAAAATTTTAATTATTTGTATAGATGCGTAATTATATATAAATATAATATA